GCTAACGTAGCTTAATTAAAGCATAACACTGAAGATGTTAAGATGGGCCCTAGAAAGCCCCGGGGGCACAAAGGCTTGGTCCTGACTTTACTGTCGACTTTAACTAAACTTACACATGCAAGTATCCGCCCCCCTGTGAGAATGCCCACAACTCCCTGCTTGGGAACTAGGAGCCGGTATCAGGCACAAGCCCAGCTAGCCCACGACGCCTTGCTTAGCCACACCCTCAAGGGACCTCAGCAGTGATAAATATTAAGCCATAAGTGAAAACTTGACTTAGTTAAGGTTAAGAGGGCCGGTAAAACTCGTGCCAGCCACCGCGGTTATACGAGAGGCCCAAGTTGACAAACAACGGCGTAAAGAGTGGTTAGGGGATTTAATAAACTAGAGCCGAACGCTTTCAAAGCTGTTATACGCACCCGAAAGTATGAAACCCAATTACGAAAGTAGCTCTACCTATCCTGAACCCACGAAAGCTAAGGAACAAACTGGGATTAGATACCCCACTATGCTTAGCCCTAAACATCGATTGCACCATACACTCCATATCCGCCCGGGAATTATGAACGTCAGTTTAAAACCCAAAGGACTTGGCGGTGCTTAACATCCACCTAGAGGAGCCTGTTCTAGAACCGATAACCCCCGTTAAACCTCACCCTCTCTTGTTTTATCCGCCTATATACCACCGTCGTCAGCTTACCCTGTGAAGGATTTACAGTAAGCAAAATTGGCACAGCCCAAAACGTCAGGTCGAGGTGTAGTGAATGAGGGGGGAAGAAATGGGCTACATTTGCTAATCATAGCAAACACGAATGTTGCATTGAAACATGCAGCTGAAGGAGGATTTAGCAGTAAGCAGGAAGTAGAGCGTCCCGCTGAAACTGGCCCTAAAGCGCGCACACACCGCCCGTCACCCTCCCCAAGCCCCCTGAACTAATCTAATTAAAAGCCAACAACCCGCGAAGGGGAGGAAAGTCGTAACATGGTAAGTGTACCGGAAGGTGTACTTGGAAAAATCAGAGCGTAGCTAAGATAGATACAGCATCTCACTTACACCGAGAAGACGTCCGTGCAAGTCGGATCGCCCTGACGCCTATTAGCTAGCCCCACCCCTTAACACAACAAACCCCCATTCATAACCCCTAAAGCACGAAACACCCACGTAGCTAAACCATTCTCCCCCCTAAGTCCAGGCGATAAAAAAGGAAATTTGGAGCAATAGAAAAAGTACCGCAAGGGAAAGCTGAAAGAGAGATGAAAAAGCCCAGTAAAGCTTAAAGAAGCAGAGCTTAAAGCTCGTACCTTTTGCATCATGATTTAGCTAGCACTTGCAAGCGAAGAGAACCTAAAGTTTGTAACCCCGAAACTGAGTGAGCTACTCCAAGACAGCCTATTTATAGGGCGAACCCGTCTCTGTGGCAAAAGAGTGGGAAGAGCTTTGAGTAGAGGTGACAAACCTACCGAACTCAGTTATAGCTGGTTGCCTGTGAATTGAATAGAAGTTCAGCCCCCTGGATTCTCCACTCATGCACTTTATTTAACCCTTCAGATGCAATGAGAAACCAGGGGTGTTAGTCAAAGGGGGTACAGCCCCTTTGAAACAAGACACAACTTTCCCAGCAGGATAAAGATCATATTCAAATAAGGACAGATGTTTTAGTGGGCCTAAAAGCAGCCACCTTAACAGAAAGCGTTAAAGCTCAAACATAAAGCCCTCCCGTTATACCGATAACCTTATCTTAATCCCCCACATTTAACAGGCCCTCCTATGCATCACATAGGAACGACTATGCTAATATGAGTAATAAGAAAGTACAACCACTTTCTCCTTGCACATGTGTAAATCGGAACGGACCCCCCACCGAATCTTAACGGCCCCAATCAAAGAGGGTATTGGAAACCACCACAAATTTAGGCCAGAAAAACATCCAATGTAAACCCGTTAACCCCACACTGGTGTGCCCAAAAGGAAAGACCAAAAGGGGGAGAAGGAACTCGGCAAACATACCCCAAGCCTCGCCTGTTTACCAAAAACATCGCCTCTTGCATAACCACAGTATAAGAGGTCCCGCCTGCCCAGTGACAACTTAGTTCAACGGCCGCGGTATTTTGACCGTGCAAAGGTAGCGTAATCACTTGTCTTTTAAATGAAGACCTGTATGAATGGCATAACGAGGGCTTAACTGTCTCCTTCCCCTGGTCAATGAAATTGATCTCCCCGTGCAGAAGCGGGGATAAAACCATAAGACGAGAAGACCCTATGGAGCTTTAGACACACAGGTGGACCATGTCAAACACCCCCAGCTAAGGGCCTGAACTAAATGGAACCTGCCTTGATGTCTTCGGTTGGGGCGACCATGGGGAATACAAAACCCCCACGTGGAAAGGGAGCACACCCCTAAGTTACTTCTTCTCCCGCAAGCCAGAGCAACAGCTCTAACAAGCAGAAATTCTGACCAAACTGATCCGGTAAAACCGATCAACGAACCAAGTTACCCTAGGGATAACAGCGCAATCCCCTTTTAGAGCCCATATCGACAAGGGGGTTTACGACCTCGATGTTGGATCAGGACATCCTAATGGTGCAGCCGCTATTAAGGGTTCGTTTGTTCAACGATTAAAGTCCTACGTGATCTGAGTTCAGACCGGAGTAATCCAGGTCAGTTTCTATCTATGACATGATCTTTTCTAGTACGAAAGGACCGAAAAGAAGGGGCCCATGCTAAAAGTACGCCTCACCCCCACCTAATGAAAAAATCTAAACTAGGCAAAAGGGCATAACCATTTTGCTGGAGATAACAGCAAGTTGGGGTGGCAGAGCCCGGCTAATGCAAAAGACCTAAGCCCTTTCCACAGAGGTTCAAGTCCTCTCCTCAACTATGATTTCAACCCTCATTACGCATATTATTAACCCACTAGCCTTTATTGTCCCGGTTTTACTAGCCGTAGCATTCCTAACCCTCCTTGAACGAAAAGTGCTTGGCTATATACAGCTCCGAAAAGGGCCAAACATCGTTGGGCCTTACGGTCTCCTTCAACCCATTGCTGACGGCGTGAAATTATTCATTAAGGAACCCGTTCGCCCTTCAACCGCCTCACCCGTCCTGTTCCTAGTAGCCCCCATGCTCGCACTTACCCTTGCCCTGACGCTTTGAGCCCCCATACCTTTCCCCTACCCTGTGATTGACCTTAACCTAGGTATTTTATTTATTCTAGCTCTATCTAGCCTTGCAGTTTACTCCATTCTTGGGTCAGGGTGAGCGTCTAATTCAAAATATGCTCTGGTTGGAGCACTACGGGCTGTTGCCCAAACAATTTCCTATGAAGTCAGCCTCGGACTCATCTTACTCAACATCATTATTTTTACAGGGGGTTTCACACTTCAAACCTTTAACACAGCCCAAGAGGCCATCTGACTAGTAGTACCAGCCTGACCCCTAGCTGCCATGTGGTACATCTCCACGCTTGCCGAAACAAACCGTGCGCCCTTCGACCTAACAGAGGGTGAGTCTGAACTTGTCTCAGGCTTCAACGTAGAATACGCAGGAGGACCCTTCGCTTTGTTCTTTTTAGCCGAGTACTCAAACATCCTGCTAATAAACGCCCTGTCCGCGACACTATTCTTAGGTGCGTCGCACATCCCATCCATCCCCGAATTGACTAGCATCAATATTATAACCAAAGCGGCTCTTCTCTCGGTCGTCTTTCTCTGAGTCCGGGCTTCATACCCACGATTCCGTTACGACCAACTTATGCACCTCATTTGAAAAAACTTTCTTCCGCTGACATTAGCCCTAGTTATTTGACACTTGGCGCTCCCTATTGCATTCGCTGGCCTCCCACCACAACTATAAACGCAGGAGCTGTGCCTGAATTTAAAGGGCCACTTTGATAGAGTGACTCATGGGGGTTAAAGTCCCCCCAACTCCTTAGAAAGAAGGGAATCGAACCCAACCTGAAGAGATCAAAACTCTTCGTGCTTCCTCTACACCACTTCCTAGTAAAGTCAGCTAAACAAGCTCTTGGGCCCATACCCCAACCATGTAGGTTAAAATCCTGCCTTTGCTAATGAACCCCTACATCTTGACCACCCTTCTATTTGGTTTGGGCCTAGGTACAACACTCACATTTGCAAGCTCGCACTGACTTCTCGCTTGGATAGGCCTTGAAATTAATACATTGGCTATTATTCCATTGATAGCCCAACATCACCACCCACGGGCAGTAGAAGCTACCACTAAATACTTTCTAGCACAAGCCACAGCAGCCGCCACACTCCTGTTTGCAAGCACCACCAACGCTTGACTTACAGGACAATGGGACATCCAGCAGATAACACACCCGCTACCCACAACAATAATTGTAATTGCCCTCGCACTAAAAATCGGACTAGCACCCATGCACTCTTGACTCCCAGAAGTTCTTCAAGGCCTGGACCTGACCACCGGACTGATCCTGTCCACCTGACAAAAACTTGCACCTTTTGCTCTTTTACTACAAATTCAAACAACCAATCCGACCCCACTAATTATTATTGGCTTACTCTCTGCTCTTATCGGGGGATGAGGCGGTCTTAACCAAACGCAACTACGTAAGATCCTTGCCTATTCCTCGATTGCACACCTTGGCTGAATAATACTTATTCTTCAATTCTCACCACTTCTTAGCCTCCTTGCACTCCTCACGTACTTTACCATAACCTTTTCAGCATTTCTCATCTTCAAAGTAAACAAAGCCACTACTGTTAATGCACTCGCAATCTCCTGAGCAAAAACTCCCGCCCTCACAGCCCTAGCGCCTCTTGTTTTACTTTCCCTCGGCGGCCTTCCCCCGCTTACCGGCTTCATACCAAAATGGTTTATTTTGCAAGAGCTAACTAAACAAGATCTCCCAGCACTTGCCACCCTCGCAGCCTTAACTGCCCTCTTAAGCCTTTACTTCTACCTACGTCTCTCATATGCAATAACCCTAACAATGTTCCCTAACAACCTCGTTGGTGTGACCCCCTGACGATTCTACTCCCCTCAATTCACCCTCCCCCTCGCAATCTCAACTGCAGCAACCACCCTCCTTCTGCCCCTAGCCCCTGCTGCCGTGGCACTCCTCATCACCTAGGGACTTAGGCTAGCAATTAGACCAACGGCCTTCAAAGCCGTCAGCGTGAGTGAAAATCTCTCAGTCCCTGTTAAGACTTGCGGGATATTATCCCACATCTTCTACATGCAAAGCAGATACTTTAATTAAGCTAAAGCCTTTCTAGATAGGAAGGCCTTGATCCTACAAAATCTTAGTTAACAGCTAAGCGCCCAATCCGGCGAGCATCTATCTACTTTTCCCGCCTTATTTAGTAACTAAAAGGCGGGAAAAGCCCCGGCAGACGATTAGTCTGCTTCTTTAGATTTGCAATCTAACATGTAACACCCCAGAGCTTGATAAGAAGAGGGCTTGCACCTCTGTCTATGGGTCTACAATCCACCGCTTAACTCAGCCATCCTACCTGTGGCAATCACACGTTGATTTTTCTCGACCAATCACAAAGACATCGGCACCCTCTATCTCGTATTTGGTGCCTGAGCCGGAATAGTGGGGACAGGCTTAAGCCTGCTCATTCGGGCAGAACTTAGCCAACCTGGGGCTCTCCTGGGAGACGACCAAATTTATAACGTAATCGTCACCGCACACGCCTTTGTAATAATTTTCTTTATAGTAATGCCAATTATGATCGGAGGGTTCGGAAACTGACTTATTCCACTAATAATTGGAGCCCCCGATATGGCCTTCCCTCGAATAAATAACATGAGTTTCTGACTTCTACCCCCATCCTTTCTCCTTCTTCTAGCCTCTTCAGGCGTTGAAGCTGGGGCAGGAACAGGGTGAACCGTGTATCCCCCATTAGCTGGGAATCTAGCACACGCCGGAGCGTCCGTAGACCTCACAATCTTTTCCCTTCACCTTGCCGGAATTTCATCAATTCTAGGAGCAATCAACTTTATTACTACCATCATCAACATGAAACCAACAGCAGTCACTATGTACCAGATCCCACTATTTGTTTGAGCCGTACTCATTACTGCCGTCCTTCTCCTCCTTTCCCTGCCCGTCTTAGCCGCTGGCATTACAATGCTACTCACAGACCGCAACCTAAACACAACCTTCTTTGACCCTGCCGGAGGAGGTGACCCCATCCTTTACCAACACCTATTCTGATTTTTTGGGCACCCAGAGGTATACATTTTAATTCTCCCAGGCTTCGGAATGATTTCCCACATTGTTGCATACTATGCAGGTAAAAAAGAACCCTTTGGTTACATAGGAATAGTTTGAGCTATGATGGCCATTGGACTCCTGGGCTTCATCGTATGGGCCCATCACATGTTTACAGTCGGAATGGATGTAGACACACGAGCCTACTTTACCTCAGCCACAATAATTATTGCCATCCCAACTGGCGTAAAAGTCTTTAGCTGACTCGCAACCCTCCACGGGGGAAGCATCAAATGAGAGACCCCTCTTCTTTGAGCTCTAGGCTTTATTTTCCTATTTACAGTTGGAGGCCTAACTGGCATTGTCTTAGCTAACTCCTCTCTTGATATTGTTCTTCACGACACATACTACGTAGTAGCCCACTTCCACTATGTCTTATCTATGGGGGCTGTATTTGCAATTGTTGCTGCCTTCGTGCACTGATTCCCGCTATTTACAGGCTACACCCTTCACTCCACATGAACAAAAGTCCACTTTGGCCTAATATTTGTAGGAGTAAATCTTACATTCTTCCCCCAACATTTCCTAGGTCTGGCAGGAATACCTCGACGGTATTCAGACTACCCAGACGCATACACCCTTTGAAATACTGTCTCATCAATCGGGTCACTTATGTCACTCGTTGCTGTGATTTTATTTTTATTTATTATTTGAGAAGCATTCACAGCCAAACGAGAAGTCGGGGCAGTAGAACTAACTTCAACTAATATTGAATGACTTTACGGCTGCCCCCCACCCTACCACACATTTGAGGAGCCCGCATTCGTTCAAGTTCGTATGAATTCGAACGGCTAACGAGAAAGGGAGGAGTTGAACCCCCATCAATTGGTTTCAAGCCAACCACATAACCGCTCTGTCACTTTCTTCACAACACGCCAATAAGATACTAGTAAAACGTTATAACACTGCCTTGTCAAGGCAGAATTGTGGGTTCAATCCCCGCGTATCTTAAACGCAATGGCACATCCATCACAACTGGGATTTCAGGACGCAGCTTCCCCCCTAATAGAAGAACTACTTCACTTCCATGATCACGCCTTAATAATTGTTATTCTCATCAGCACCATAGTACTGTATATTATTGTGGCGATGGTCACGGCCAAACTAACCGATAAGCTTGTGTTAGACTCTCAAGAAATTGAGGTTATCTGAACAGTTCTCCCAGCTATTATTCTTATTCTCATCGCCCTCCCCTCACTCCGAATTTTATACTTAATAGACGAAATTAATGACCCCCATCTGACAATTAAAGCCTTAGGTCACCAGTGATACTGAAGCTACGAATATACAGACTACCAAGACCTCGGTTTTGACTCCTATATGGTCCCAACTCAAGACCTAACCCCTGGACAATTCCGACTACTAGAGGCAGACCACCGAATAGTAATTCCTGTGGAATCACCAATTCGAGTTCTTATCTCAGCTGAAGACGTTTTGCACTCCTGAGCAGTCCCTTCCCTAGGCGTAAAAGTAGACGCCGTACCTGGACGACTAAACCAAGCAACCTTTATTGTTAGCCGACCTGGCGTGTTCTACGGCCAATGCTCCGAAATTTGCGGAGCAAACCACAGCTTTATACCCGTCGTTGTAGAAGCAGTCCCACTTGACCACTTTGAGAACTGGTCTTCGCTAATAATTGAAGACGCCTCGCTAAGAAGCTAATAAGTACAAGCGTTAGCCTTTTAAGCTAAAGACTGGTGCCTAACAACCACCCTTAGCGACATGCCCCAACTGGACCCCGCACCCTGATTTGCAATTTTGGTTTTCTCTTGAATAATCCTTTTAACTGTCATTCCTCCAAAAGTCTTAGCTCATACCTACCCCAATGAGCCGACCTCCCAAAGCACACAAAAACCTAAAACAGAACCCTGAAACTGACCATGATACTAAGCTTCTTTGACCAATTTATATCCCCCGTATTTCTGGGTATCCCATTAATTGCACTCGCAATTACCCTGCCCTGAACACTCTTCCCAGCCCCTGTATCCCGCTGATTAAACAACCGCCTAATCTCACTCCAAGGGTGATTTATTAACGGCTTTACCTCACAACTCCTTCTTCCCTTAAACCCCGCAGGGCACAAATGAGCAATTCTATTTGCCTCACTAATGCTTTATCTTATCTCTATCAACATGCTCGGGCTTCTTCCGTACACCTTTACACCCACAACACAACTCTCACTAAACCTCGGCCTCGCAGTCCCACTCTGATTGGCAACTGTCATTATTGGCATGCGCAATCAACCAACAGTTGCCTTAGGCCATCTTCTTCCAGAAGGAACTCCCACCCTCCTGATCCCAGTACTAATTATTATCGAAACAATTAGCCTATTTATTCGACCACTTGCTCTTGGTGTTCGGCTTACAGCTAATCTTACAGCAGGTCACCTACTCATTCAACTAATTGCAACAGCAGCCTTCGTTCTTCTTCCGCTCATGCCTGTTGTTGCTATCCTAACAGCAACGGTTCTCTTCCTTCTTACTCTTCTAGAAGTAGCCGTTGCTATAATTCAAGCCTACGTCTTTGTTCTACTCCTAAGCCTTTACCTACAAGAAAACGTTTAATGGCCCATCAAGCACACCCATACCACATAGTCGACCCTAGCCCATGACCCCTCACGGGGGCTATTGCTGCCCTATTGATAACATCTGGCCTTGCTATCTGATTCCACTTTCACTCCACAACCCTTATAACTATTGGAACAGTCCTTCTTATTCTAACAGTCTTCCAATGATGACGAGACGTCGTCCGAGAAGGCACATTTCAAGGACACCACACCCCTCCTGTTCAAAAAGGTCTCCGATACGGTATAATCTTATTTATTACCTCAGAAGTCCTATTCTTCTTAGGCTTCTTCTGGGCCTTTTATCACTCAAGCCTAGCACCCACCCCCGACCTAGGAGGCTTCTGACCACCAGCAGGCATCACCCCTTTAGACCCATTTGAAGTCCCACTTCTAAACACAGCAGTCCTACTTGCCTCAGGTGTTACTGTTACATGAGCACATCACAGCATTATAGAAGGTAAACGAAAACAAGCTATCCAGTCCCTTGCCCTAACAATCTTGCTCGGGGGATACTTCACCTTCCTCCAGGGCCTTGAGTACCACGAAGCCCCCTTCACCATTGCAGACGGGGTTTACGGTGCTACATTCTTTGTTGCCACCGGTTTCCACGGACTTCACGTCTTAGTTGGCTCCTCTTTCTTAGCCGTCTGCCTACTACGCCAAATTCTCCACCATTTTACATCAAACCACCACTTCGGATTTGAAGCAGCCGCATGATACTGACACTTCGTAGACGTCGTCTGACTTTTCCTCTATATCTCTATTTACTGATGAGGATCTTAATCTTCCTAGTATCAAATCTAGTATAAGTGACTTCCAATCACCTGGTCTTGGTTAAAATCCAAGGGAAGATAATGAGCCTTCTTCTAACCATCATTACAATTACCGCCCTCCTCTCAACGGTACTTGCCATTGTTTCTTTTTGACTCCCCCAAATTACACCAGACCATGAAAAACTCTCACCGTACGAGTGTGGCTTTGACCCCATGGGCTCCGCCCGACTGCCTTTTTCACTGCGATTTTTTCTCATCGCAATCCTTTTTCTTCTCTTCGACTTAGAAATTGCACTTCTTCTTCCCCTTCCCTGGGGAGACCAATTAGCGTCCCCTCTACTAACATTTGCTTGAGCTACAGCCGTCCTGTCCCTTTTAACCCTTGGCCTCATCTACGAATGAATGCAAGGGGGCTTGGAATGGGCTGAATAGGTGGTTAGTCTAAGAAAAACATTTGATTTCGGCTCAAAAACTTGTGGTTTAAATCCGCAACCGCTTAATGACCCCTACACACTTTGCCTTCTCCTCAGCCTTTTTCCTAGGTTTAACAGGCCTGGCATTCCACCGGTTCCACCTCCTCTCCGCCCTATTGTGCCTTGAAGGGATGATGCTGTCCCTATTTGTTGCCCTCTCCCTATGAACACTCCAACTGGACTCAACTAACTTTTCAGCATCTCCTATGCTCCTCCTTGCATTTTCAGCCTGTGAAGCAAGCGCTGGACTCGCCCTTCTGGTTGCCACTGCCCGAACCCACGGAACCGACCGACTACAAAGCCTAAATCTCCTCCAATGCTAAAAATTCTAATCCCAACATTCATGCTAATTCCAACAGCCTGACTACTTAAACCTAGCTGGCTGTGACCCATAACTTTGTTGTATAGCTTTTGCATTTCCCTAATTAGCCTCTCGTGATTAAAAAATCTCTCGGAAACCGGCTGATCCTCACTCAACTTGTTTATAGCCACCGACTCTTTATCAACACCTCTCCTCGTTCTTACGTGCTGGCTTCTTCCACTAATGATTTTGGCAAGCCAGAAGCACACAGCCTCAGAACCTCTCGGTCGACAGCGCATGTACATCACACTTCTCGCCTCACTCCAGTTTTTCCTAATCTTAGCATTTAGCGCCACTGAGCTCGTGATATTCTACGTAATATTTGAAGCTACCCTTATCCCCACGCTTATCATCATCACTCGCTGAGGAAACCAAACAGAGCGCCTAAATGCGGGAACCTACTTCCTCTTCTACACACTGGCAGGATCACTTCCTCTTCTCGTTGCCTTACTTTTGCTCCAAAACACATCCGGCACTCTCTCACTACTAACTCTCCACTACGGAGACCCCCTAGCCCTCTCATCCTATGCAGACAAACTATGATGAGCAGGATGTCTTCTAGCCTTCCTCGTTAAAATACCACTTTATGGCGTTCACCTTTGGCTACCCAAAGCACACGTTGAAGCCCCAATTGCAGGCTCAATAATCCTTGCAGCGGTTTTACTTAAGCTAGGAGGTTACGGCATAATCCGCATAATAACAATGCTAGAACCTCTAACCAAAGAACTAAGCTACCCCTTCATTGTCTTTGCACTCTGGGGCGTAATCATAACTGGCTCAATTTGTCTACGCCAAACCGACCTTAAGTCCCTAATTGCCTACTCATCCGTCAGCCACATGGGCCTAGTAGCTGGGGGCATTCTCATCCAATCACCATGAGGCCTCACAGGAGCACTTACGCTTATAATTGCACACGGTCTTACATCCTCAGCCCTATTCTGCCTCGCAAACACAAACTATGAACGAACTCACAGCCGTACAATGGTTTTAGCACGAGGACTTCAAGTGGCCCTTCCTCTAATAGCTACTTGATGATTTATCTCTAGCCTGGCCAACCTAGCCTTACCACCACTGCCGAACCTCATGGGAGAACTAATAATTATTACCTCTCTTTTTAACTGATCCTGATGAACCCTAGCATTAACGGGGTCCGGAACTCTTATTACAGCCGGTTACAGCCTCTATATATTCTTGATGACCCAACGAGGCCCTCTCCCAACACATGTAATTGCACTTGAACCATCACACACCCGAGAACATCTTCTTATTGCACTTCATCTTATCCCTCTTATTCTTCTCGTGCTTAAGCCCGAACTGATCTGAGGTTGAACTGCCTGTAGGTATAGTTTTAACAAAAACATTAGATTGTGATTCTAAAAATAAGGGTTAAAATCCCTTTTCCCACCGAGAGAGGCTCGCAGCAATGGGAACTGCTAATTCCCATGACCTTGGTTGGACCCCCAGGCTCACTCGAGGCGCTCCTAAAGGATAACAGCTCATCCGTTGGTCTTAGGAACCAAAAACTCTTGGTGCAAATCCAAGTAGCAGCTATGCACCCCACCTCCCTAATGATCTCATCAAGCTTGGTTACAATCTTTGCATTACTAGCCTACCCCCTGGTTACCACAATTCGGCCTACACCCCGGGGCCCTCAATGAGCAACATCTCATGTCAAAACAGCTGTAAAAATAGCTTTCTTTGTAAGCCTCTTACCCCTAGCCCTGTTCCTTAATGAGGGCGCTGAAACAATTGTTACTAATTGAACCTGAATAAACACTAACACCTTCGACATCAACATTAGCCTAAAATTTGACTTTTATTCAATTATTTTTACACCAATCGCCCTCTACGTCACTTGGTCTATTCTAGAATTTGCATCATGATACATGCACGCCGACCCACACGTGAACCGCTTTTTTAAGTACCTTCTGACATTTTTAATTGCTATGATTATTCTAGTAACCGCAAACAACATGTTCCAACTCTTTATTGGCTGAGAGGGAGTAGGGATCATATCGTTCCTCCTCATCGGATGATGATACGGACGGGCGGACGCCAACACTGCGGCGCTCCAAGCAGTACTATACAACCGAGTAGGAGACATTGGACTTATCTTCGCTATGGCCTGAATAGCAACAAACCTGAACTCCTGAGAAATACAACAAATTTTTGCAACCTCCAAAGACATGGACTTAACCTACCCCCTCCTTGGACTCATCGTCGCAGCGACTGGTAAATCAGCTCAATTTGGTCTCCACCCTTGGCTACCCTCAGCCATGGAAGGTCCTACACCGGTATCTGCCCTACTACATTCCAGCACTATGGTCGTTGCCGGCATTTTCCTGCTGGTGCGAATGAGCCCCCTTCTGGAAAATAACCCGACCGCCCTTACAACCTGCCTCTGTCTCGGGGCCCTCACGACACTATTTACTGCAACCTGTGCCCTCACGCAAAATGATATTAAAAAAATCGTTGCATTCTCAACATCCAGCCAGCTTGGACTCATAATGGTAACCATCGGACTAAACCAACCCCAACTAGCATTTCTTCACATCTGTACACACGCCTTCTTTAAAGCTATATTATTTCTTTGCTCGGGGTCTATTATTCACAGCCTGAACGACGAACAAGACATTCGAAAAATGGGGGGCATACACCACCTCGCACCTTTTACATCATCTTGCCTAACAATTGGCAGCCTCGCACTCACAGGGACCCCCTTCTTGGCTGGCTTCTTCTCTAAAGATGCCATCATCGAAGCACTAAACACATCCCACCTAAACGCCTGAGCCCTAACCCTTACCCTCTTGGCAACATCTTTTACAGCCATCTACAGTTTCCGGGTAGTTTTCTTTGTTCCCATGGGCCACCCCCGATTTAACCCCCTTTCCCCTATCAACGAAAACAACCCAGCAGTAATCAACCCTCTTAAACGTCTGGCGTGAGGTAGTATCATTGCAGGGCTACTAATTACCTCTAATATTACACCCCTAAAAACACCTGTAATATCCATGCCTCCCCTTCTAAAACTAGCCGCCCTTGCAGTTACAATCGTAGGCCTTCTCGTTGCCATAGAACTCGCCATATTAACGAACAAACAATTCAAATCAACCCCAATCTTGAACGTACACAACTTCTCTAATATACTAGGCTTCTTCCCTGCCATTGTACACCGTTTCACCCCTAAGTTAGGCCTCATCCTTGGCCAAGACATCGCCAACCAAATAGTAGACCAAACCTGGCTAGAAAAAGCAGGCCCCAAAGCCATTGTGGCCTCCAACCTACCCCTGGTCTCTTCTGCAAGTAATATCCAACGAGGAATAATCAAAACGTACCTAACTCTCTTCCTTCTAACACTAGCCCTTATAATCCCCACACTCATTCCCTAAACCGCTCGCAGCGCCCCTCGGCTTAAACCACGGGTTAATTCAAGAACCACAAACAAAGTAAGAAGTAGCACCCACGCACTAATGATTAATAACCACCCCCCAGAAGAGTACATTATGGCCACCCCTCCAATATCGCCTCGAAACACCGAGAATTCCGCCAGCTCATCTACTAGGACCCATGACGATTCATATCACCCACCTCAAAACAGTCCGGACACTAGTACTACCCCTGCCACATAAACAACCCCATAAACCATTACCGATCAACTACCTCAACTCTCCGGGTACGGCTCAGCAGCTAATGCTGCTGAGTACGCAAATACAACTAACATCCCGCCCAAGTAAATTAGGAAAAGAACTAAGGACAAAAAAGGCCCCCCATGCCCGACTAATACACCACACCCCATGCCAGCTACCACAACCAACCCCAAAGCAGCAAAGTAGGGGGACGGGTTAGAGGCAACTGCAACTAACCCCAACACAAGAGAAAATAAAACTAAATATATAACAAAAGTCATAATTCCTGCCAGGACTTTAACCAGGACTAATGGCTTGAAAAACCACCGTTGTTATTCAACTACAAGAACCCTAATGGCCAACCTCCGTAAATCCCACCCTCTTCTTAAAATCGCAAACGATGCTTTAGTCGATCTCCCAGCCCCCTCAAACATTTCTGTCTGATGAAACTTTGGGTCTCTTTTAGGACTCTGTTTAGTAACCCAGATCGCTACCGGCTTATTCTTAGCCATACACTACACGTCTGATATTGCTACTGCCTTCACCTCCGTCGCACACATTTGCCGGGACGTCAACTACGGCTGACTCATCCGAAGCATTCATGCCAACGGCGCATCATTCTTTTTCATTTGCATCTACCTTCATATCGGCCGAGGTCTTTACTATGGCTCTTACCTTTATAAAGAAACATGAACCATCGGAGTTGTTCTGCTGCTTCTTGTAATGATGACCGCTTTCGTTGGATACGTCCTCCCTTGAGGACAAATGTCATTTTGAGGTGCAACCGTCATTACCAACCTCCTATCTGCCGTCCCCTATGTCGGGGGCACACTTGTCCAATGGATCTGAGGTGGCTTTTCTGTAGACAATGCTACCCTCACCCGGTTCTTTGCCTTCCACTTCCTCTTCCCCTTTATCATCGCAGCCGCAACAGTAATTCACCTTCTATTTCTTCACGAAACTGGTTCAAACAACCCCACAGGCTTAAACTCGGACTCCGACAAAGTCCCATTCCACCCCTACTTCACATACAAAGACCTCTTAGGCTTTGCAGTACTCCTCACTGCATTAGCTTCGCTCGCTCTATTTTCCCCAAATCTTTTAGGAGACCCGGACAACTTCACCCCTGCAAACCCACTTGTCACACCCCCACATATCAAGCCAGAATGATACTTCCTCTTCGCCTACGCCATTCTCCGATCTATTCCAAACAAGCTCGGCGGCGTACTTGCTCTTTTATTCTCCATTCTCGTTCTTATGCTCGTCCCTTTTCTTCACACCTCTAAACAACGAAGCTTGATATTTCGTCCTGTAACACAATTCTTGTTCTGGTCTTTAGTAGCTGACGTGATAATTCTAACCTGAATTGGAGGAATACCTGTAGAACACCCGTTCGTTATCATCGGACAAGTAGCATCCCTCATCTACTTCGCCCTTTTCCTGGTCCTTATCCCAACAGCGGGCTGAATGGAAAATAAAGTCCTTGGATGAAAATGCACTAGTAGCTCAGCGTCCAGAGCCCCAGTCTTGTAAACTGACCGTCGGAGGTTAAAATCCTCCCTACTGCTTCAAAGAAAGGAGATTTCAACTCCTACCCCTAACTCCCAAAGCTAGGATTCTAGCACTAAACTATTCTTTGCAACACAATTCATGTACTGAAGCATTTTCATGTACATGTATGTAATAACACCATATATTTATAGTAACCATTTTATATAATGAACTAGGACATTCATGTATAATAACCAAATCTAGTATTTAAGCACTCATTCATCACCATTTTTAACCAAGATAGACTAAAACCTGAATACTTACTAACCTCACATAACTGGAAGTCCAGGACCAGTCGAAACTTAAGACCGAACACAACACTCATCAGTCGAGTTATACCAAGACTCAAAATCTCTTCAAGCCAAAATCCTATGTAGTAAGAGCCTACCAACCGGTGATTTCTAAATGATAACGGTTATTGAAGGTGAGGGACAAAAATTGTGGGGGTTTCACTCCGTGATTTATTCCTGGCATTTGGTTCCTACTTCAGGGCCATAAATTGATATTATTCCCCACACTTTCATCGACGCTTACATAAGTTAATGTTGATAATACATACGACTCGTTACCCAGCAAGCCGGGCGTTCACTCCAGCGGGTAAGGGGTTCTCTTTTTTTTTTTCCTTTCACTTGGCATTTCAGAGTGCATCCAGCCAACCGAAACGTTCAAAGGGTGAGCGCTTTTCTTGCACTCCCGTACATAGTATCCATGTAATAAGACTTCATTAGAAGAATAACATTATTGGATATCAAGTGCATAAAGATGTGCTTGTTTATTCTATCTTCCCCAGATTACCCCCTTTTTTGCGCGCAAAACCCCCCCTACCCCCCTAAACCCCTGACGTTGCTAAGACCCTGAAAACCCCCCGGAAACAGGACAAACCTCTAGCAGGCTTAGAAAGATGATTACTTACCCCCCCAAAATAACGGTGATCCACCCCAGACTTACCAATTAACATACTGGCAGTTTTTCAACCCTGAGATAACAGTGACCTGCCCTAAACTTACCAACTATTGTAATAATGTTAATTTTTAATCCCCCCAAAATAACGGTGATCCACCCCAGACTTACCAATTAACATACTGGCAGTTTTTCAACCCTGAGATAACAACGGTCCCTCCCCAACACTTTAACTCTTGCTCTTCATGATCAAAATACTGTTATTTAGATTATTTCAAGTATTTCCAATAGAAGCCCAACTTCAAGAAGTACAGAACAAAATCTCAAGGAACCCCAACTCCATTCTTGACCAACAACTCCCAGGCTCCTACTGAAGCTTACATCAGTAAAGTATTTACCT